CCCGCTTACTAGATTTCTCGTTTGTTAAGTTCCTGTCTTGGTGGGAGGGAGATAAGGATATCTCGTCTTAACAATGAATCAAATGAAAGTGAAAAAAATAGAATTTCACACCTTTTTCCTTTTCTGACGGACCAATCATTCCCTGAAAAAATCCTACTCTTCCTTATTATTTATATTTTTTGTATTTATTACTTTTTTTATTTACAAATTTATAAATAAAATTCGAAATACTAAATAATCTAAACTAAAATAATCGAAATAAATTCAATTGAAATAATTCAAAAATAAAAAAATACTACGACTAGATTTCTAATGGCGATTCTAATGAATAATTCCTCAATGACGAATAAAAAATAATTCTATGCAATTCTGAAAGGGGGAAAGATCCCTCGGATAGAATCGTTCGATTATATTGACAATTTCAAAAAACTGATCATACTATGATCATAGTATGATGGCCGTTGGTCAAGCAGGCCCCCATCGTCTAGTGGTTTAGGACATCTCTCTTTCAAGGAGGCAGCGGGGATTCGAATTCCCCTGGGGGTAGGGTACTACGAAAGGAAGTTGATCATGGATTACCAATAAGTCTAAAATTTATTCTTCCTGGGTCGATGCCCGAGCGGTTAATGGGGACGGACTGTAAATTCGTTGGCAATATGTCTACGCTGGTTCAAATCCAGCTCGGCCCAATAATTCGCCAATCCGCCATGAGATGATATAACCCCCTTTGTACTTCAGAAATACCCGATCCGGAGATAAAAAAGAATCAAATTTTCTGCTAGATCCCGTATTTCCCTGGGATTGTAGTTCAATTGGTTAGAGCACCGCCCTGTCAAGGCGGAAGCTGCGGGTTCGAGCCCCGTCAGTCCCGACGGATCCAATAAATATATCAATAAATCTCTCCCTTTTTATGAAGGGGACCGGGGGCAGAATTTCATTGTCAAAGCAAAGGGGAAATCCTTAGTTCTTTTTTCTTTCCTTTTGGTAGGAGAAAGACATATGCGGTTGGATTAGTACAATTATTGGTAGCATTATAGTCAGTATTCCAAGAAATGATGGCTTTTTCTATTGCCCCCGATGCATGTAATGGAATCGAGTACTATACCTTTTTGAGGCGCGCATACACAAAGGGAATTCCTTTCTTGTCCAATACAAAATTGAATATAAGAAAATACTTTCCAGAAAAAAAAAACAATTTATTTTTCTGGCTACGGATTTATGGAACCTCACTTACTAGTTTGAAGTTGAAAAATAGATTTCATGCAAATTGCACACTGAGCTTTTGGTATAGGTGTCCCGGGGCTAATAATCTACGAAGAAAGGAGGGGGAAGGACAGATCAACCAAAGATCCTACTCCTCTTAGAAAGGTGAATGAATCATTTTTCCGATTTTTCATTTTGTTTTAAGGCCCCATCGACTTATACGGTCTCATCTTTATCACACTTCTTTGTCTTCCAAGTCAAAAATGGTTTCGTTCTAAACTCCTTTCTTTTTCCATTTAGCTTTTATTGTTTGTTTGGGTTTGTAACTATGTGACCACTGGAAGTGGAAGAGCTATTTGATGAGACTTCATCAGATGATTGTACAAGAAGGAACTAGATAGATTATAGAGAAAAAAAGAACAGATGATAAAAAATGATAAATAAATAAAGGAATTTTGGATTGGGTCAGGAATCCAAGTTTGGGGCGGTATGGATAAAAGAACTTCCTATGTTATACTATTCAATTCTCGACGACGAATTGATTTGATAGTTCAGATATTGTTATTCATGATATTGATCCGATTCAAGATCATCGAGAGGTAATATTCATTCAGTGAATTTACAGGCCAAAGATTTATCATCTCTATGGGATTAAATCCCGAGTTATTGCGAAGTAAAAAACCGATGAGATTATGGAAGTAAATATTCTTGCATTTATTGCTACTGCACTATTTATTCTAGTTCCTACCGCTTTTCTACTTATCATTTACGTAAAAACAGTCAGTCAAAACGATTAATTATTAACTAATTTGAATGAAACTTGACTTCTGAGTTCTTAGCCAAAATTGACGAAATAAAATGAAAAAGATTCCAATTTCATGTCTTAAATGAAATGGGTGGACTAGAATCGGCAGTATTCTAATAGATAGATAGTATGGTAGAAAGATTCATCTATTTCTTTCTACCATACTATTTATTAGTTATGCCCCCTGGAATAAAATAAAGATAATAAAGATAGAGGCTGCATTTGATATGGATCTATAGATCAATCTACAATATTATCTTGATATATGTGAATATCAATTCCATATATGGGATTGACATAGCATCCAATTCCATTTATTTGCTATATCTATTTGTTCTGATCAATCTGAATTACTCTTATGTCTTATAGTTTGAATTACTATATTTTTGATTTCCAATCTGAATCTCGGTATCTATTGAAAGAATCAAATCAATGAAGGAAAGGCGATAGATATAGGCATATTCAAAAAATCACGTAGTAATTTTTTTTTAACATTCCCAAGAAGTAATTGAGTAAACCATTGACAGTAGTTCCACGGGCATCGAAAAGGAAGAGTAAACCTCACTGATTTTTAACGCCTGAACCATGATATGAAATAAGTCGATAAAGTCTAAATCCAATTTCAAAAATTCGAAAGCGGTAAATGCGCAATATGTGACTCACCTGACGATCTTATTCTGCATAGTATCTCGTTAGACAACCACTATTTTTATATCCTTTCTTTCTCATATAAAGTGTGTATACACTTAACAAAACCACTTCTTCTTTGAACAGTAAAGAGAGAAACAAATAAAAAAAAGGTCCGGCCCTCCTCAGTATGAGGCCGTTTATTGGAATAGAAAATTTCGGAAGAATTAGGTTCGAATAAATTTCCTGGGATCCTCTTCCTTTCGAACTACAAACATGGGAATCGTTGAAATAGCTCTTTGATTGAAAGAGGATGATTCCTATAATACATTACTCCAGTCGAGTCCAATGGAATTTCAAATTTTATTTTGTTCAAAACGTGTTGCAGAACGATCTAGAAAGCAATTGATATTGATACAGTTTGCTTCCTTAACTCAATTAGTAGGACCCCTAGAGTCCACTCCTTCCCCACACTACGAGTGAAAGGGAAAAAGTAAAGACTACCATTAAAGCAGCCCAAGCAAGACTTACTATATCCATATGAATTATGTCCCCTATCTCTATAAATATAAAGGAATTGTTCCATTATTCCTCACTAATAATAGTGGAATCAATGGCGCAGAGTCAAAAAGAACAAAGACTATTAATAAACCAATCCAATAAATTCGCTCATTTTAGAAGAAATTCCTATTTGATTTCTAATCGGGAAAGATTAAACACAAGCAAAATCCGCAGTAACATCTCAAGGGAATGTTACTAATGGAACATGTAGGAATAATAGGTCCTATTCTTTTTTTGTTGACCCTTATTTCAATTGATTGGATGCTTGAGCACTCAGAGATTTTCGTGAGTTCCTCGTATATAATAAAGTACCTTCCGTCCCCTTCCACAACTATTTAGATTTCCTATCGGGCTCTCCAATCTAATCCAGGGTCCAGTCATTATACAATGCATTAATAATAGAAAATTTTGATTTGTAGTAGAAGGTAATTGCGAAGTCTTGATAGCCCCTCTAGCATTCGAATATTTCCTTGAAGCCTAAATATGCAATGCAAGGATATTTACAATTTTTTAGAAAAACCCCCAGACCAGATGTTTAGAATCAAACAAGTATCAACAGTCTGCTTTCTCTGCTTCTGTTGGGGAATGATTCGGCGGGTTATATCAACAGAAGAAAAGAAGAGATTTCTAGTTTTTTGTTGATCAGGCGACACCCGGATTTGAACTGGGGAAAAAAGGATTTGCAGTCCTCTGCCTTACCACTCGGCCATGTCGCCAAAATGCTACAAATACAAAATAGATGAAAACTTTCCCGGATTACTGAACTGCTTTTTTATTGTACTTGCACTTTGAGTTCTGTTTTCCTAAATTTTTCCTAAAAGTCAAAGAAATCCTAATCCTTCTTCCCTTTTGATTGGGTTTGATTCATCCTTTCAATTTTGATTGAGTCTATCTCAAAATTCATAATGTTCAAAACTTTCTATTACCTTTCTATTGAAAAATCAAATGTGGATTTTCAGTCGCAAAATCCAAAATTCAACTTTCTGAAAATAGGAACCATTAACTATTGACTTAGAATGCATGAATGATTCTTGGATTTGAATCTCCAAATTTTGTTTTCCTAATGACATAAGAAAATACAACTTGATATATAACTAAGCAGTATGGATTTTTTCAATCAAAAAATCCTTATCAATTTTAATTATTAATTTTTAATTATTAATAATTATAACAACAATTATGAGTATATGTAAACCCCCCAAGATAAATTGTTAGACGGATATATATTATTTATATATGTTCCCGATAGAGAATTATCAGATATCAGAAAAGTATCATACTTCAATTTGAATTTTTAATTGAATAGAAAATTGAAATTATGTTTTCATAGAGCACAACCTGTGTTGCCCCGAATAGAACATAGAACGACAATAAAACAATAAAAGAGAAGAAAGACGGATATTATAGATATCTCCACACGTGTTTAAGCCATACAAACCTTCTTTTCTTATACACTTCACAATCGTATTCTACTCAAAAATCCGTAAACAAAATCTCTCTCTTCTCTGCGAATCATTTTTTGAACAACGAACTACATAACATAAAGGGGGGTTAAAGGCTAAAAAACCGATTCTAATTCTATATATTCTTTCTGATTTTTATGCCTTTATCTCAGCGAACAGATCAAATGTCCAATCCATTTATTTTTCTGGTATTCAAGCAGGTTGGAATATGTATTATCATAATAATGGTAGAAATGGAATCATTTTTGTTTTGATATTCTATACAAAATCCTATAACTTAATTAATAAGTCTAAGTAGCAGAAGTCTGTTTCTAGGGATGTTTTATCAATTTCTTTCCATT